TTTTCATTATGTAAGATAGGGATCTTATATGTGTGTTTTTTTTTACTTTTTTTTAGTCTTTTTATTGATGTTTTTTGTATAATTTTTTTATTTTTTATTTCTTTTTTTATTTTTTTTTACTTTTTTTTTTGTTTCCTTTAACTAATTAATAAATATTTTTATTATTTATAATAAAAATATTTATTAATTAGTTTAATTAATATATATATATATATATATATATATATATATATATATATATATATATATATATATATATATTAATTAAACTTTATAAAAATTATATTTTACAATTTTAGTCTCTTTATAATGACTAAAATTGTATAAAATTTATAAATAAATTTTAGTAAATTTTTAATTTTATTAAAAATTTACATGGACTTAAAGATGTACTTTTATTATAATTATAATATATTTATTTTGCTAATAAAAGATTTTAATGTACTAAAATTCTTTAATATAATAAGTATATTTGTTTTAAGAGCAAAAAGTTTTTGAATTAAAGTCTTTAATATAAATTTAGTATGTTTGATTGTTGATCAATTTGTTTTTGACTTTAATATGATTTAATATGGTAGGATAATTTTTAGTCCTTAAAGTTCATACCTTTAAAGTGTTTTTCCCTTATTGTTTTTTTATAAAATTTTAGTTTAATTTTAGAATTTTTGACTCTTAATCAAAAGGTTGTGATTTTATTTTTCGTTGTTAGAATTTTTAGTTTTTTAATTTTTGTTTTTAAGTATAATCGTTTTATTTATATTCTTTTGGGTATTGAGATATTATCTCTTAGTTTGTTTTTGGATTATAGATTTAAGTTTTATTCTATAGTTTTTTTTTATTTTTTATGTTTTGTTATTATTTCTAGTGTTACTGGTTTGGTAATTTTGTTTTCTTATATTAAGAGTTATAGTTATGATAAGAGATTTTTATATTTTTTAGAATATTAAGTTTTAAAGTTTGATTTTGGTTTTTGTTGTTTTAAAATTTTATTACCTAATTTTGGTTTATTTAGTATATAATTTTAATATATATTGTTTTTTTTCTTCTGTATAAAAATTGTTCCAGAATAATCGGCTATGCAATTTGGATTTGAACTCTAATTTTTGTTATTAAATTAATTTTTTTTTTTGTTTTTTTTTCTTTTTGTGTAATGTTTGGAATATTTTATTTTTTTTAATTTAATAAAAAATTTGTTATTTGAACTGGATTAGTACCCAGGTAATCAAAATTTATTAATTCGGGAGTAAAGTTTTATTTAAACCGAAAAAATATTGGCTGACTTTATATTATTTTTTGGAACATGTAAATAAATTGGAGAGTCCTCCTTTTTAGTTATAAGTTTAGGCACATGTATGATTGTTGTATTTTATTTTGTTATTTTTTTATAAAAATATTCTTTAAGACGGCAGATAAATACTTGGTATATTTTATAATTTTTTATGTGTTACTATTATTAAATTTTATTGGATTGAGATTAAATTTTTCTTATGAAATTGGAAAAAATAGTAAAAAATTCTTTATGTTTTTTTGAAATTTTAAATAAAGTGGTACAAACCATCCGTCAATGGCCTAAAGGGGCGTAAGTTGTAGTATGGTAGAGGTAAGGAAACTTGTTTCTATTTTTAAGGATTTAGTTTAATTTAAAATTTTAAATTGTAAATTTAAAGATTTTGTTCTTAATTATTTATTTTTATGTTTTTTTTATTGTTTTTTTTTTTTTAATTTTGCAGGCTGTTGCTTTTTTGACGTTGATAGAGCGTCATTTGTTAGGTGGAAGTCAGTCACGTTTAGGACCTAATAAGGTTGGTTATTTAGGTTTTTTACAATGTATGTTTGATGGTTTAAAGTTAATTAAAAAGGAGTATTTATTAATTTTTAATTCTTATTTTGTTTCGTTTTTTATGGTTCCTGTTATAGGATTTATTAGTATGTTTTTTTTGTGGTTTACTTTACCTTATTTTTTTTCTTTTTTTAGTTTTTATTATTCTAGTATTTTTATGTTGTGTGTTATTTCTTTTTCTTCTTATTTTGTTTTTTTATCTGGTATTTTTAGGAATTCTAAGTATGGTTTTTTAGGGGGTATTCGTTCTTCTATCCAAAGATTTTCTTATGAAATTGCTTTTTCAATTTATGTTTTATGTTTTTTAATTTTTTATAATGAGTTTTTTTTTGTTAGCGGTTTTTATTTTATTTTTATTTTTTTAGTTTTTCCTTTTTTTTTTTTGATTTTGATGGATTTGCATCGTGTTCCTTTTGATTTTTCTGAATGTGAGGGTGAATTGGTTAGTGGTTATAATGTGGAATTTTCTAGTGTTGGTTTTGCTTTATTGTTTTTGAGTGAGTATGGTAATTTGTTATATTTTATGATATTGTTTGTGGTTCTTTTTTTTAATTATAGATTTCTTTTATATTATCTTATATTAATGGTTATTATTTTTATTCGTAGTTCTTTTCCTCGTTATCGTTTTGATAAAATAATATCTGTTTGTTGATTTGATTTTTTGCCTTATGGTATTTATTTGTTTTTTTTTTTTCTTTTATTTATTATTTATTAAGTTCTTTTAGTTTATTTAGAATAATATTTTGAAAAGATATAGGATTATTGGACAGTTTTATTTTATTAGTTTTTGTTTTTGAACTTTTTTTATGATTTTTATTTTTTATTTTCAATTTTGTAAGTTTATAAGTAAGGATTATTTTCGTTTTTTTTTAGAAAGTTCTATTATTTCTAATTTTGAACATAGGGGTGTTCAATCAGTTTTTTTTTTTAAATTTGTACTCTTTTTTTTGTTTTCTTTTTGATTTAGAGGTTTAGTTTTTCCTTTATTTTCTCCTTGAGCTAGTTTAGGGTTTTTGTTTTTGTTGACAACTTTTTCTTGATTGGGTGTTCGTTTTTTTACTTTGTTGTGTAATGGTTTTTTGATTATATTTGAAGAACATGAGTGAAATTGGTTTTCTAGTATTGTGATATTTTTTGCTCATGTTTTGAGTTATTTGATAAGAGGTGTAGCTTTATTTATACGTATTACTATTATTTTTTTAATTGGTCATTTTTTAATGTTTTCTGTTTCTAGTTTGGATTTTTTTTATTCTTTTTTTTTTATATTATTTGTTTTTGTTATAGAAGTTTTTTTTGCGTTGTTACAAAGTTATATTTTTTTAACTTTAATTTGTATATTTTTGTTAAATATAATTTATTATCTTAGTTTAATAATAAAAATTGAGTTTTGATGAAGCTTAGATTTAGATAATTGACTTTTTAGTATAGTAAAGTATGTTTATTTTCCAAATAAGAGGGTTTTGAGTTATGTTTTTTAATGGAGTTTTTTTTCCTATTCCTGTTAGTAGTTATTCTTTTTGTTGTCATTATGTTCATAATCATTATATGCATATTATTTTTTTTGTAACTTTTGTTGTTTTTTTTTTTTATTTTTTTAGTCATATTGGTGGTCATAGTTTTAATTTTAACTATTATCGTAATGATAGTCGTATAATTGAGTATACTTTACAGTTTTTAGTTATTGGTTTTTTAGGTTTAATGATTGGTCCTGGTTTTTGGTTAGTTCAGTATCAGGGACGTATATTTTATCAACCTGATTTGAGTGTTAAAGTTATTGGACATCAGTGGTATTGAACTTATGAGTATTCTGATTTGGATGAACTTTCTTTTGATTCTTTTATAAAGTCTGTTGATGATTTGGATACTGGAGAGTTACGTTTATTAGAAGTGGATAATCGTTGTATTATTCCTATGGATTTTAATTTAATGTTTTATTTTACTTCTACTGATGTGATTCATTCTTTTAGTTTGCCTAAGTGTTCTATTAAGATGGATGCTTTAAATGGGTTATTAACTAATGTTAGTTGTTTTTTTCCTTTGATTGGTGTTTATTATGGTCAATGTTCTGAAATTTGTGGAGCTAATCATAGATATATACCAATTTCTTTAGAAGTTACTTCTTTTGATTGTTGGAAGAATTGGGTTATGAGTTTTTATAATTTAAGTTTTAGTTTATTAAAAATATTTAATTGTGGTTTAAAAGAATAAAACTTTTTAATTTTTTTTTTGTTTTTAATTTGATATTGCATATTAGGAGATTATTATTTTATTTTTTTATAAATAATAGAAAGGAAATGTTAAATAAATAAAATTTATAATTGTTACAAAATTATTTTTATTTTTATTGGAGTTGATAAATCGTATTTTCTTATATCTGTTTATTTTTTTGTTCTGTTAAGTTGATTTTTTTCTTTTTTTTTATTTTTATTTTCTTTTGATCTGTGTTTAATTATGTTTGAAACTAATATTTTTTTTTTGTTTTTTTTTCTTTTTTTAAAATTAATTTTTTAATTTTTTTATAATTTTTTCTTTAGTAATTTTTATTAAAAATTTGTTTTTTTTTTTTAATTTTATTTTTGAACTAATTCTTTTGCTAGATGTTTATTAAAGACTTAGGCTCTTTTTTAGAGTTGTTTTCTGCTCTATGAATATTTAAATGGCAGCCATAGCGTGACGGCATTAAAGTAGCATAAGTGATTCGTTTTTTTATTGATTTCAAGTATGAATGGAAATTATGGTGAATTTTTTAATTTTATTTTTTTTTGAATTATTTTTGAAATTAAAAATTATTTTTTTTATTAGTACAAAGATAAGTCTTCGGAAATTTTGTTATTTTTTATTATTTTTTTTTAAAGGATTATTTTCTTGGGGATGGATTTTATGAAATTTTATTTTCTATTTTTAGTTTTAAAAATTACTCCGGAGTTAACAGGGTATGTGGACATATATTTAGTTTTTATAAATTATGCTGCACTACATCGATGTTGTATATTTTTTGTTTAAGGAGAGAGAATATTTTTTTGTTTAGACTGTTCTTCTTTTATAAAAATTAAACTTGATATTAGTTTAGTTCGTCGTGAGACAGAGCGGTTTATCTTGTCTATTAATTTTTTTTATCAGGTTTAGTACGAAAGGAAATATTTGAGGGTTATAATTTATGACTTTTTTATTTTAATTTTGTTTTTTCATTTTTTTTATTATGTTTGTTGTTTTTTTTTTTTCTTTTTTTTTAGGTTTTTTTATATATTTGTTTTCTTTTTTTTTATCTTATAAGTATTATAGTTTTTCTAAGTTAGATTCATATGAATGTGGTTTTGATTCTTTTGTATTTTTTAATTTTTTTTTTAGTATTACTTTTTTTATGATTATCATTATTTTTATTGTTTTTGAGTTAGAAATTATTTTTTTTATTATTTTAGTACGTGGTGATTTTTTTTGTTTGTTTTCTTTTTTTATTATTTTTTTATATGTGTTATTAAGTTTTTATATGGAATGATGATTTAATAAGTTAGTTTGAAAAGTTTAGACTTTTAGTATAAATTTTTGTATAAGTAATTGCAAATTACTTGGTTTTAGGTTTTTAGTCAATTTTGTAAATTTTGAAAATTTATTTTAGATTATTTCTTTGACTATAAATCAATGAGTTTAGTTTTGAATTTAATATTTGGGTTATTAAGGATATTTGGTTTTTTTTTAAAAATTTAGTATAAATAGTATTTAATATTGTCTGTATTAAGGTTTTAAAATTTTTTTAGAACTTTTAGTTTATAAGAATATTTTATTTACGATAAAAAGGTGTATAAGTTTTTTGTTGGTTTTTGTTTGGTATGTGTTAATTTTTTATATTTTTTGTTTTTTTTTTTTGTTTTTTTTACCTTATGGTAAGTGGAGTTTTAATTTTGGAGTTTGAGATTTTTTAAATTTTACTTTAAATTTTAATTTTGATGTATTTATTTTTCTTTTTGTTTTGTTTTTTATTTCTTTTATGGTTTTTTTATATGGTTCATTTTATATAACCAATGTTATTCGTTTATTGTATTTTTTTTTAGTTTTATTTTCTTTTGTTTTGAGTATAGGTGGATTGGTTATTTTTAGCGGTTCTGTATTTTTGACTTTAGTTTTTTGAGATTTTTTAGGTATTAGTAGTTTTTTTTTGGTTTTATTTTATAATAATATGATTAGTCGTAGGGGTTCTATGAGAACTGTTTTTACTAATCGTATTGGTGATTTTTGTATTTTTATTTTTTTTAATGGATTATTTTTGTGTTCTTCTAGTTATTTAAATTATCAGTTTTTTTATTCTTTAGTTGTTTTTATATTTTTTTTGTCTGCTTTTATTAAAGGTGGTCAGTATCCTTTTGGTAGGTGATTACCAAAAGCTATAGCTGCACCTACTCCTGTAAGTTGTTTAGTTCATAGTAGAACTTTAGTAGCAGCTGGTGTTATATTAATAGATTTTTATTTTTATGTTTCTGTTAATTATTCTTCTTTGGTTTTTATTTTCTTTGTAGGTTATTTTACTATAATATTTTCTAGGTTTTGTGGTTTGTTTGAACAAGATGTTAAGAAATTGGTGGCTTTGAGAACTATATCTCAGATGGGATTTTGTTTTATAAGTATTGGTTGTGGTTTACACTATGTTTCTTTTTTACATTTAATTAGACATTCTTTTTTTAAGAGTTTGTTATTTACTCAGGTAGGTTATTTGATTTATTTTAATATAGGTATACAAGATCGTCGTGGTTATTCTTTAGGTAATTTTTGTTTTCCTTTTTTTTGTCGTTTTCAAATTTTGTTTTGTTTGTTTAATCTTTGTGGATTGATTTTTACTAGAGGATTTTTTAGTAAGGATTATATTATTTCTTCTTTTTATTATTATTCTTATAATTTTTTTTTATTTTTTTTTTATTTTTTAGGAATTTTTTTAACATTTTGTTATTGTTATCGTATATTTAGAGTTTTTTTTATTTCAAATTACAGTGTTAATTTTTTTTATGGTATAAATTTTTATTATTATTTATCAACTTTTTTTCTTTTTTTTTTTTCTTTATTTTTTATTTATTATATTTTAAATAATTATTTTTTATTTTTTATTTTTTTTAGTTATTTTGAATATCTTTTTTGATTATTTTATATTTTTTTCTTGTTAATATTTTTAAAGTTTTTTTTTAATTATATTTTTTTTGAGTTTAAATATAAATTTTTTATAGATGTTTATTCATATTTGGTTTATAAGCTTTTTCCTAATTTAAAGTATTTTGATTATTTTGTTTTTAGTTTTAATTATTTTATTTTTAGATTATTTAATTTTTTATTTTTTGTTTTTTTTTCTTTTACTCGGGGAATTTTTCCTTTTAGTTTTTTTTTATGTTTCTTTTTAATTTTTTTTTTATTTTTTTGTGAATTTAGTATATATTTTTATAATCGATTTTCGTTCGATAGAATTTATTCATTGACAGATATTTATCAATCTTCTAAATTGATTAGGAATTATTTTCATTTGTCTTTGTTTTTTGTTTTTTTTTTAATGTTGTTTTTAGCTTTTTTAAGGAGTTGTTGTTTGGATTATATTGTTTGGTGAAGTATTTTTGTTATTAGTACTTTTTTATTTTGTTTATATTTTAAGGAGGTTGTTGATTTTAGTTGTTTGATGTATTATTATTTATTACAAGAAATTTTAGGTTATTTTTTTTTAATTTTTAATAATATTTATTTTCAGTTTTTTATTTTGTTATTTAAATCTGGCAGTTCACCGTTTTATTTTTGGGTTTTTGATATATTAAGTGGTTTGAAAAAGAGTTCTGTTTTATGGTTTTTAACTTTGCAGAAGATACCTTATTTTTTTGTTATTGTTAATTTTTGTAATTATTTTTTTTTTTTTTTTTTATTTTTTGGTTTATTAATTTGTTATATTCATTTTTTTTATTTGCGTTCTTTTTTAGGAATGGTATTGGTTATTTCTACTGAATCTTTTAATTGGTTGTTGATTCTTTCTATTTTTTCTTTTAGTTCAGTTTTTTTTATTTTTTTTTTTTATTATTTTGTTTTTTTCTTTTTGTTACCTTTTTTTTATAGAAATTTTTTTAATTCTTTTAGTTTAGAGTTGATTTTGGTTTTTTTTAATATTCCTTTGACTTTAACTTTTTTTATTAAGGTTTTGGTACTATTGTTTTATAGTTACAGTTTTTATTTTTTATTTTTGTTATTTTTTATAAGTATTTTATCTTTTGGTTTTAATTTTTTATTTTTTTATAATTATATATTTTATTCTTTTTCTTATTCTTATTTTGTATTTTTTTATTATATTTTGTTTCCTTTTATGATAATTTCTTATTTTTAAGCTATTGTAGTTTATTAGAATTTTCTACTTGTAATTGAAAGGTTTGGGATAGCTTTATTTAGTTTATTTGTTTCTTTTTTTTTTTTTAATAATTTTTTTGTTTTGTTTTTAATATTTTTTTTTTTTATTTTTAGTATTTTTTTGAATTTTTTTTGATCTGGATTGTTTTTTTTTTTTGATTCTTTTAATTATTTTATTATTTCTTTTATAAGAGTATTAATTATGGGTTTTATTATGGTATCTGAGAATAATAAAGCTTTAATTTTTTATAGTAATTTAGTTGTTTTTTTTAGTTTTTGTTTTTTTTTTTCTGGTAGGATTTTTTTTCTTTATGTTTTTTATGAACTTACTATGGTACCTATTATTTTTTCTTTATTAGGTTATGGTATACAAGTTGAAAAAACTAGTGCTAGTTATTATTTGGTTTTTTATACTTTATTTTTTAGTTTTCCTTTTTTGTTTGTTTTTAGTCAGGTAAATTATTTTTTTAATTTTGTTTATTATGATTTTTTTATTTCTTTTGAGTTAACTTTTTTTTTAGTTTTTTGTTTTTTAGTTAAATTTCCTATTTATTTTGTACATGTTTGATTACCTAAGGCTCATGTTGAAGCTCCTACTAGTGTTAGGATAATTTTGGCTGGTGTTATATTAAAATTAGGTGGTGTAGGAGTTTTTCGTATTAATAGATTAATTAATTTTTTTAATTTGGAGATTTGAATTTTTTTATCTTTTATTAGAATGGTGTTTTGTAGTTTTATTTGTTCTATACAGAGTGATATAAAGTCTTTAGCTGCTTACTCTTCTATTTGTCATATGGGTTTTGTTTTTTTGTCAGAGGTCTCTATATTGTATTATGGTAAGAGTATAAGTTTGTTAATGATATTATCTCATGGTTATGTATCTGTTATAATATTTTATTTAATTGGGGAGTTTTTTCATGTTAGGGGTAATCGCTTAATTTATTATATACGAGGTTGTTTTAATGTTAATGTTATTTTTTCTTTATTTTTTTGTTTGGTTTTTATATTTAATTTTAGTTTTCCTTTTACTATTTCTTTTTTTTCTGAATATTTTTTGTTAAATTATTTTAGGGGTTTATTTATTTTTAGTTTATTTTTTTTATTGCTTTATTATTTGGTTTCTTTTTATTATTCTATTTTTATGATTGTATATTTTTTAACTGGAAAAATTTTTTTTAGTTTTTTTGATGGTCATTTTTATTTTGTTATTGTTTTAATTTTTTTGAGTTATAATTTTTTATTTTTGTTTTGTGTTATTTAAAATTTTGAATATTTTTTGAGGTATGTCTTTAAGAAATTTTAGTGCTTATCATTATAGTTTTTATAAGAGTATTAATCATAAGTCTATTGGAACTTATTATTTAATTTTAGGTTATTGATCTGGGATAGTAGGTTCTGTACTTTCTATATTGATACGTTTGGAATTATCTTATCCTGGAGGTTTTTTTTTATGTGGGTTAGGTCAGGTTTATAATTCTATTTTAACTTTACATGGAATTTTAATAGTTTTTTTTATAGTTATGCCAATTTTAATTGGTGGTTTTGGAAATTGAATGTTACCTATAATGTTATCTACCCCGGAAATGGCTTTTCCTCGTGTTAATGCTTTATCTTTTTGATTAACATTATCTGCTTTATTTATAGTTTTACATTCTTTTTTTATTGGTAATGGAGCTGGTGGAAGTTGGACTTTATATCCTCCTTTAAGAGTAGAGGGTCAACCTGAAATATCTATAGATGTTATGATTTTAGGGTTGCATACGGTAGGTGCAGGTTCTTTATTAGGAGCTATTAACTTTATAGTTACTGTTCAAAATATGCGGGCTACATCTTTAACTTTTGATCAATTAAGGATGTTTGTTTGGACTATGTATTTAACTTCTTTTTTGTTAATTTTGTCTGTTCCTGTTTTAGCTGGTTCTTTATTATTTTTGATTTTGGATCGTAATTTTAATACTTCTTTTTATGATTCAAAAATAGGAGGTAGACCTTTGTTATATCAACATTTATTTTGATTTTTTGGACATCCTGAGGTTTATATTATTATTTTACCTGCTTTTGGTATTATTAGTGAATGTGTATTACAGTTGTCAGATAAGGAGCGTTTGTTTGGTCAAACTAGAATAACTTTTGCTTCAATCTGAATTAGAATTTTAGGATTATCTGTTTGAGCTCATCACATGTATACTGCTGGTATTGATGTTGATACTCGAACTTATTTTAGAGCTGCTACTATAATTATTGCTATTCCAAGTTCAGTTAAGGTTTTTAATTGATTAATAACTTTATATGGTTCTAAGCAAATTTTACAACCTTTGTGGTGTTGAACTTATAGTTTTGTTTTTTTATTTACTATTGGTGGTTTGACTGGAATTATTTTAAGTACTGCTAGTTTGGATGTTATATTACATGATACCTATTATGTTGTTGCTCATTTTCATTATACTTTAAGTTTGGGGGCTGTTTTTGGAATTTTCAGAGGGTTTTGTTTGTGATTTCCTTATATAACGGGAGTTATATTTAATAAGATTGTTATGATGTGTGTTTTTGTTTGTTTTTTTTTTGGAACTAATTTGACTTTTTTTCCTTTACATTTTGCTGGTATGCAAGGTATACCTCGTAAGATTTTGGATTATCCTGATCAGTTTTCTTATATTCAGATGATTGCTTCAGTTGGTAGAATTATTAGTTTTATAGGTCTTATTCTATTTAATTTTTTGTTATATGATATGGTTAGTAGTTATTTAAATTTAAATAATTCTTCTTATAATTATCGTAATTCTTCTTATTTTAGATTTCCTTTGCCGGATTCTTTTAGTGAGGAATTTTATAATTCTATTTCTCATTGAAAAATTATAAAGGAGGATTCTTTTAGTTATAAGCGTTATGGTTATGGTTTCTATACTAAGTGCAAATATAGGTTAAATTTAAACTTTTAATTTTCAAAATTAAAGATAGAGTTTGTTAAGATTTTTTCTTTTTGTATTTTATAATGTATTTTTTTATTTTTTTTTCTATTTTTTTTTGTTGTTTATGTTTTTTAGAAAAAGAGGTTATAATGAGTAGTTTATATTTAACTTTAGCTGTTTTATCTTTTTGTCCTTTAATTTCTTTAGGTTTTCATAGATGGTATTCTTATTTTATTGTTTTAGTTTTTTTAAGTGGTGTTTTATCTTTGTTGGTTTATTTGTGTTCTATTATGGATTTTAATTATAGATTTTCTTTTTTTTATTATAATTTTTTTTTTTCTTTCTTTTGGTCTTTTTTTTATTTTAGTTTTTTATCTTACGATTATTATTTAGTTTTTGATACTGATTTTTATGTTATTTTTATGGACTTTAATTATTATTATATATTTTGAATTGTTTTTGTTTTATCATTATTTTTAAATTTTGTAAGTTATTTTTTAAGAATGAAGGGTTGTTTACGTAGATTTTGCATTTTAAATAGATATTACTATATTTGATTACGGTTCAAAGTGATTTAAATGTTTTGAAATTAGTCTAATTAAGATTCTTAATTTTGGATTAAGAGATATTTTTCAATTTTTTTATAAATTTTTTAGTTTTTTTGCCTACTAGTTTTACTTTAAGTTATTTGTGGAATTTAGGTAGAATATTAGGTATAGTTTTAGTTTCTCAGATTTTGACTGGTTTTTTTTTAACTTTTTATTATTCTACTTTAGATGGTTTTGGTTCTGTTCAGTATATTATATATGAAGTTAGTGGTGGTTGATTTTTTCGTATTTTGCATTCTAATGGTGCTTCTTTATTTTTTCTTTGTATTTATATTCATATTTTTAAGGCTCTTATTATAGGAAGTTATCGGTTAGTTTTTGTTTGGATTAGTGGTATTTTAATTTATTTTTTGTTAATGGGTATTGCTTTTACTGGTTATGTATTAATTTGAGCTCAAATGAGTTATTGGGCTGCTGTTGTTATTACTAGTCTTATGACCTCTATTCCTTATATTGGAAAGTATTTAGTATTATGAATTTGAGGTGGTTTTAGTGTTTGTTATAATACTTTATTTTTTTTTTATTCTTTGCATTTTATTTTACCTTGACTTATATTTATTTTATTATTTTTTCATTTATTTTTTTTACATAATACAGGTAGGACTTCTTTAATTTTTGTACATAATGACTATGATAAAGTTTGATTTTTTCCTAGTTTTTGATTTAAGGATTTAATTAACATTATTTTTTATTTTTTCTTTTTATTGTTTTGTTTTTTTTTTCCTTTTTATTTAGTAGATCCTATGATTTTTTTTGAGTCTGATTCTATAGTTAGACCTGCTCATGTGGTTCCAGAGTGATATTTTTTATTTGCTTTTACTATTTTACGTTCTATTCCTAATAAGTTACTAGGAGTTATTTTAATATTTAGTTCTATTTTTTTTTTTTTAATTTTAGTTTTTCCTAAAAACTATAATATATTTTTAGATATTTTGATTAGATTTTTTGTTTTTTCTTTTGTTTGGATTTTTTTTTGGTTGACTTGAGCAGGACATTATCCAATGGATTATCCTTTTGATTATTTTAATTTGTTTTTTACTATTTTTTATTTTGTTTTTATTTTTTTAATTTATTTTTTTAATTTATTGGTTAAACATTGTTTTTATTAAGGCATTTGTATTATAATAAGTATGTTAGATTTAGGTTCTAAAAGTTTTAAAATGTAATGTTATTTTTTCGTAAGTTTCATAAGATAGCTTCTTGTTCTTATCCTGTTTATTTAGGTTTTTCTCTTTTGGGTTTGGAATTTTGTTTTTTATTTTTTATAAAGTTTAGCTTTTTTAATCTTTTTTTTTGTATTACTTTTTATTTATTTTTTTTATCTTATTTGTGGGTTAAAGATGTTGTTAAGGAAGAAGTTACTGGTCAGTATAGTTTTTATGATTATATTATTTTTCGTCAGGGGTTTCGTTATTTTTTATTTAGTGAATTTGTTTTATTTTTGACCGTGTTTTGAACGTTTTTAGATGCTTCTACACATTCTTTGTTTTGGGTAGGTAGCGGTTGGTGTCCTATAGGTATTTTATCATCTAATTATTTAGGTTTAAATGCTTTAGCTAGTTCTTTTCTAATAATAAATAGTCAGTTGTTAAAGTATTCTCGTCGTTATTTATATATTAGTAATAAAACTACTGAGTTAATTTTATTATTATGTATTTTTATTGGTTCTTGTTTTGTTTGTTTTCAGTTGTTTGAGTATAGGAGGAATTGTTTTACTATTACTGATAGAATTTATGGTAGCATTTTTTATTTAGGTACTGGTTTACATGGTTCTCATGTTTTAATTGGTGTTATTTTTTTAATTATTAATTTTTTTCGTTTTAAGTTATTTCATTTTAATTGGATTAATATTCAGGCTTTTGATTTATCAATGGATTATTGACGATTTTTAGAGTGGATATGGGGGTTTATGTTTTGTCTTTTTTATGTTTTAGGTTCTTAA